ATCAAAAATCCTTCAATTCTCAAATCAAAAGAGAATAGAATAAACCATACTTTCATACAATATCTTAATTGAATTATATGTAATGATCAATAAATTCCGTTTAATTCTACGTCTACATGTATAAAAATTCTAGTAATCTATTTTATAGATAATAGATATTTAGACTTGAGTTGACGAACAACCAGTACCAATATTAGTGTTTATTAGTGTCGACTAGAAATGGGGCGTGGCCAAGTGGTAAGGCAACGGGTTTTGGTCCCGCTATTCGGAGGTTCGAATCCTTCCGTCCCAGAACATACCTGACCCACGATCATTTTATTAATCTATAATTTTATTAATCTATAATAAAAAAGAAAATATATATCTATATCATAATCTATATCATAATAAAATATATCAAAATAAAGATTGTCTTTTCGACCAGTCTTCCGTTTAAGAGTATAATATTGTTATAGAATGTGATTCTTATTTCTTTTTTTTTTTTTTATTAATCATATCTTTTTCACAAATTTAATCGAGTTCAAATAACACGCATATGAAACAAAATTTTGATTTGTTAAATATTACTGATTTTACAATATGAAATATGAAAAAATAACAACCTAAATCTTCAATCTTTCCTTACATCAGTCTTTTTTTTTTATTAATCATTGATGGTTTAATCCAATATGGATTTATCTTTCTCTTAATGATGATAAAAAGCGAATGGTACTTACTGTAAAACCTTATGCAAATAATGATATAGGGTAGGAAACTATTCAATCAATTAAATCTTTTTAATGATTTCTTATGAGTTCTTGGTACTCTAAGAAGTGTGAAATTGTTGAATTTATCCTATCACGTTACTTGAAGATAGATATTCAAAATAACTTGTTTATTCGTGTTTATTTATTCATGTTATGTTAGTTATAATTAAAAAAAAATTATAAACAATGGGGTTAAATTGATTGAATTCTTGTTGAGACTTCGTCATACATTATCCATTCTTCATATAGAAGAAAAAAGTATAGATTATTTAGAAGAAAAAAGTATAGATTATTTAGAAGAAAAAAGTATAGATTATTATGTACCGACCGAACCGATGATTATTCACGATTCCATAATTGAATCAATTACATACTGGTTCCAAACTGAAGGAATGTTATGGTAAAACTTCGTTTAAAACGATGTGGCAGAAAGCAACGTGCGACTTGAAGGACATGATCAGCTGTGGATTCTTACATCCACCACTTTTTTATATTATATAGGAACGAAAGTGCTCTTGGCTCGACATCATTTGTTCTGTTCCACTGGAACCCTCATTTTTGAGAGTGTTGCCATGTAAATAGTACACGATGGAGCTCGAGTAGAACGTATTGATTAATTTCTCAAGGGCAAGAATCTAAGGTTAGTATCGATCAATAAATTGGAACAACTTCGTAAGTATATTTTAGATATATAAATCTAAAGGATCCAATTCGATAAAATTTAAAAGTTAATTTTGTTGGAATTGGTAAAACTCTTTTGATCAAATCAAAAGTAAAGTGTATTACGTAGGAATCAACCATTCATACGATTCTTTGATAGAAAGAAATCACAAAAAATGGTATGTTGCTGCCGTTTTGAAACGATTTAAAGATCACCGAAGTAATGTCTAAACCCAATGATTCAAGGCAAAGATAAAGATCCTGGAACAAGGAAATACCGTTTTCAATTGTCTCAACAACCAGATCATATTTAAGAATCAAAATAGATTCTAAAGGAGACAGACAAAAAGGGTTAGAGACCACTCAATAAATTTAATACCTAAAAGGTTTCTTTTGAGTTATTTGAGAGTTATTCAACTTGAGTTATGAGGATACAAATAATTTTTTTTTTTGGGGGGGGGGGGGAAGACTAAGAAAAAGTATTTAAACTAAAATCAATAATATAATGAATTTGATGATTTTATGGATCTATTTGATATTATGATTCTATACATAGACATAATTTAGAATTTTCTCGAGCCGTACGAGGATAAAACTTCTTATACGTTTCTAGGGGGGGGGAGTATTGTTCATCTATCCCAATGAGCCATTTATCGAATCGTTGCAATTGATGTTCGATCCCGACGAGAGGGAAGAGATCTTCGTAAAGTGGGTTTTTATGACCCGATAAAGAATCAAATCTATTTAAATGTTCCTGCTATTCTATATTTCCTTGAAAAAGGTGCTCAACCTACAGGAACTGTTCATGATATTTCAAAAAGGGCGGGGGTTTTTACGGAACTTCGCCCTAATCAACAAATAAAATTCAATTAATGAAAATAAAAAAATGTGGATGATTTGTATATAGCCTTGTATAACCTTTTTGTTTCTTTGCTATTTCCTCTTTTGTTCTATTTATATCATACTAATTATATCATACTCAATTTATTATTGTTACTATAAAAGAGTGTCTTTTATAACGACAAAAATCGATTTATATTTTATTGATATAAATTTTATTGATATATATAAAATAGATAGAAAAAGATTAAGTG